CAATAATGTAATGGGATTTTGCGAGAAATGGGAAATTAAATAAAAATGCTCCGGGATAGAAATGAGGGAATGTTTACAATATCTGGGTTGAATCAGATACAATTTGAAGGATTTTGCAGGTTCATTGATCAGGGTTTGACAGAAGAACTTTCTAACTTTCCAAAAATTGAAAATCCAGATCAAATCATTGAATTTCAATTATTTATGGAAAGATATCACTTGGTAGAACCGTTGATAAAAGAAAGAGATGCCGTGTATGAATCACTTACATATTCTTCTGACTTCTATGTATCCGCGGGACTCATTTGGAAAACTAGTTACAGATCAAAAAGATATTAATTTCATATAATAAAGATATTAAGTCTATATTTTATTCCTATAAATATAAAAAAGATAGGAAGTCTATTGGCTCTTTAATGCCAATAGAAAACAAAAAAAACAAACCACGGAGGTTTTGCCATGATTACCATTTTTCAATCGTTAGGATCCTTTTGCCTAAAGCTAATCAATTCGGCCGTTGGGGTCGGACTATATTTTGGATTGTTGACTACATTTGCCAACATAAGGCCTTCTTATCTCTTCCTTATCCTTGACGAAACCGAGAAGAGGGTAGCAGTAATAACTGGTTTGATTCTGGGACAGCTCGTGAGGTTCATATCGATCTATAATGCGCCTCTGCATCTACTATTGGGTAGACCTCATACAACAAATTTTCTATTTGTACCGTATTTTTTTGTTTATGTTTTATTCAACTATTTTGCCTGTCCTTACAGGACCAAAAGCAATTTAGAATTTTTCCTGAATAGTTTCATTTTTCAATTAGCCAACCAGTTTCTTTTAGCAAGTCCAACGTTAGCCAGATTAATCAACATTTATCTGTTTCGATGCAACAATAAGATCGTATTTTTAACAAGTAGTTTTGTTGGTTGGCTAATTGGTCAAATTTGTTTCCTTTTATTTATGAAAAGATTATTCGCCTGGATACGGAAATATATTTTCAGGAGATCTAAGAAGGACCTTGTGTCAAAATTGAATAAGTACATTACTAAGTACCTTGGGGCAGAATTTCAGTCGCTTTTGGCCCAATTTCAATACCGTGTGTCAGAATTGAATAAGTACATTAAGGCAAAATTAAATAAGTACAGTAATAAGATTTATGAGTACCTTCTTAAATCCTTGGGATCAGAAATTGAAGCACTTGCGGCAAACTATCGGTGGCTTGTAGCCGAATTTCAGTACTTGCTGTTCGTAGACTTGATGAGAAACATGGGTCGGGTCTTTAATATTGTCTTATATATTATCTTTCTCGTCTTTTTAGCCCGAATGCCGGTATCCAGTTTGACTTTTCCAATGAACCATTTAAATAAACTGAACCGAGTACCAGTAATGAGAGACGACGAGATAGAAACACAAAGACAACTAGCTTACACTCCCGAAGGGGAGGAGGAGGATCAACAAAAACAGGAGGGATTCAAGCTAGATTTTCCTTTCAGGTGGTGCGCATTGGATCGGGATGCAGAGCCAGATCAAGAATGCCACGAACCGTTTGAAAGAGATCTTGCGATCCTTTTTTTCGATTCTAACCGATGGACTCGTCCATTACGATACCTAGGCAATGATCACTTTCCGGGGGGGGCGGTAAGACAGGAAGCCTCACAATATTTTTTTGATACATGCCGAAGTGATGGAAAAGAAAGAATAGCTTTTACATATCCTCCTAGTTTTTCTATTTTGAAGGAAATGATGAAAAGGAAGAGACCTTCGTCCATAGTAGAAACACCCTCCTTTGATGAACTAGACAAAGATTGGGTTGATAAGAACAAACAAAAAAAAAACAACTTCAATAATGAGTTTAGAAAGAGAATTGAGGCTCTAGACACGGGATTTCTTTTCAAAGATATACTCGAAAAAAGGACTAGGGTTTGTACTGATAAAACTAAAAAAACCTGCCTACCAACAAAGTATGATCCTTTTTTGAATGGGCCCGGTCGTGGAAGCATTAAAAGATTGAATAATAGTTGTGAAAGACGCGAAGTTGAAACTTATCTACCTACTAGTGAAAGCGAAATGAATGCACTGCTTAAAGGTAAGAAAACGAAGGGGGATGTAATGCGTATAATTCGTAAAGAGCAATCTTATAAAATAAGAACCAATGAAATTCGTCAATTGATATTTGGTAAAAGAAAAAACATTGATGAAATTCGTAAACGTATATCTGGTAAAATAAAAGCAATTCGTCAATTTATATTTCGTAAAAGAAAAAACAATGCAATTCGTAAATCTCGTGGAAGAAAAAATAATGCAACTTTAAAATCTCGTAAAAGAAAAAACATTGATGAAATTCGTAAACTTATATCTGGTAAAATAAAAGCAATTCGTAAATCTCCTCAGATTGGAAATTCTCAATCTAAAATGGTCCAAAGCCTTGTTCTAAATCGAATTTATGAGACCCTTATTTCAGGTTTCCTTTACGATTCCCCAAACTATGGACAGGGACTGTTAGCGATACTTAAAAGAAAAACACAAAAACTACGAGCTGAAAAAAAAGTATATTATAATCCTTTGGAAAAATTGTTTTCTAATCCTGTGAAAAAGGGGTGGGAAAGAATTCATCGGAAACAGTTAAAAAACAAAAGGATAGCTACTCATAACAAATATTATCGGGGAAAAGATCTTTTTCACCGAGAAATCTTTCACACAGTCCCTCGTTGGATATACAAATTATTCACCGACGTAGAGCAAAATTCGGAAGAACACAGTGACAAGCAGCGGGACGAGTTTGAGGTGAGATCAGAAAAATATAAACATGAGCTTTTTTTTATTCCGAAGATTAGCCAAGATACTCAAGACAAGAAGACGGATATTGCGGAGACTAATACTCAAGACAAGAAGACGGATATTGCGGAGACTAATACTCAAGACAAGAAGACGGATATTGAGGAGACTAATACTCAAGACAAGAAGACGGATATTGCGGAGACTAATACTCAAGACAAGAAGACGGATATTGAGGAGACTAATACTCAAGACAAGAAGACGGATATTGAGGAGACTAATACTCAAGACAAGAAGACGGATATTGCGGAGACTAATACTCAAGACAAGAAGACGGATATTGAGGAGATTGCTGATGCAATGAATACTCGTGACTTTGCGCAAGAGGACCTTTATACCTACCTGTATCTGCCGAAAGGGTTTCAGCGAGGGGTAATCAAAGGTTCTATGCGCTACCAAAGGCGTAAAACGTTTGTTGGAAGAAAGATTGAAAGCAAGCCGCGTTCCCCTCTTTTTTTCCGCTTCGTAAAAAGTAGAAGGTCTATTTATTTCGGGTTCATGAACCCGAAGGTCCTTGTTTTGAAAATCAAAAATTTGATGCATAGGTTGGGGTTTGGAAGCAAAAGAATCAAAAAATTGATGCATAGGTTGGGGTTTGGAAGCAAAAGAATCAAAAATTTGATGCATGGGTTGGTGTTTGTAAGCAAAAGAATCAAAAATTTGATGCATAGGTTGGGGTTTGTAAGCAAAAGAGGCAAAAAATTGATGCATAGGTTGGGGTTTGTAAGCAAAAGAAGCAAAAAAAGGGGGGGCCTTTTCACTCTTAACGAACGTAACAAAGAACAAACAAAAAAAGAAAGGAAAGAAAGGAAAGCCAGGAAAGAAAGGAAAGCTGGGAAAGCCGGGAAAGCCAGAAAAGAAAGGAAAGAAAGGAAAGCCAGGAAAGAAAGGAAAGCTGGGAAAGCCGGGAAAGCCAGAAAAGAAAGGAAAGAAAGGAAAGCCAGGAAAGAAAGGAAAGCCGGGAAAGCCAGGAAAGAAAGGAAAGAAAGGAAAGCCGGGAAAGCTAGGAAAGCCGGGAAAGCCAGGAAAGAAAGGAAAGAAAGCAAAGAAAGCAAAGAAAGGAAAGAAAGGCAACCAGACGCCATATTCAAATTAGCGCACGGCAAACGCCCAGAAATAAGTGGCATCGAACTACATTTGGCACAGTGGGCGGCATCGGAAGAATGGGATGATGTAGTCGAGTGTGCGCCTGCAATAAGAGCTTGTATAGTACTTTGTCACTCAAATTTGAGAAAATTTATTTCATTGCCTTTATTGATACTAGTTAAAACTATTGGCCGTTTCTTATTATTGCAACCGAACGAGTGGTCTGAGGATTGGGCGGACTGGGAGAAAGAGAGTCATGCTATATGCGCCTACGACGGTGGTACTCTATACCACAGCTTGCTTCCGGAGAATTGGGTCGAAGAAGGTCTTCAGGTCAAAATTACATCTCCTTTTTATTTGCAACCTTTTCGCACAGAGGATGATAGAAATCTGGAAAATCCCGAGACTGTTTTTCTAAGGGCTTTCTGGGGAGTATCTGACTATCCTATGGGTGACGCCCTGCCCGACCCTTCCTTTGAGACTTTTTGGATGCCCATTTTAATGCCCATTTTCCAAGAACTAAATGATATACGTGAAAAATTATTGAGAATAAAAAAAATGAAAAAGACCGATTTTGTAGTTATAAGAAAATTTATCAAGAAGTTCAAGAAAACAATCAAACCACCAATTGTTCGAGTTCTAAAAGGCTCAAAAGAAAGCATAAAATGGCTTATCAAAACGGTTCTAGTTCTAAAAAGCCAAATAGAAGAACTTGTCAAAAAAATAAAAGAAACTATAAAAGAAAATAGAATATTGAGAGGAGTATATGAATCGAGTGAAACTAAAAAAGAAAAAGATTCTATAATCAGCAATGAGATAATTGATGAAGATGAATCAGTTAGTCAAATTCCATCTACAGCTTTGACAAATTCAGAAGAATCAGAAGCAAAAATACTAGAAGAAAAACGAAAAAATGTGATTAATAGAATAAGCACAACCAAAAATCAATTAGAAATAATTACAAAAGAAAAAAAAAATGGAGAATCACCAAAAAATATTTGGACAATTCTAAAAAGAAGAAATGTTCGATTAATAAGTAAATTGCATTATTTTCAAAAATTGTTCATTGAAAAAATATACAACATATACCTAGATCTCTTTCTATGGATCATTAATATTTGTAGAATCAATTTCCCCCCCAAAAATTTTGATAAAGACAGTTACAATCCTGAAACAAATGAAAAAAGAATTGCCTTTAGGAGGGCGTCACCTCTTTTTCTTAAAATTTGTTCTTCCTTACCAGATTTATCTTCCCTGTCACAAGCATATGTATTTTACAAATTATCACAAACCCAAGTTAGTGATAAGTTAAGATCTGTTCTTCAATATCGCGGAACATCTTTTTTTGTTAAGACTGCAATAAAGGATTCTTTTGAAAGACAAGGAATATTTCATTCCGAATTAAAGCATAAGAAACTTCGCAATTTTGGAACGAATCGATGGAAAAACTGGTTAAGAGGTCATTATCAATACAATTTATCTCAGATTAGATGGTCTCTATTAATCCCACAAAAATGGCGAAATGCAGTCAACCAACGCCATACGCCTCAAAATAAAGATTTAAATAAAGGAGATTCATATGAAAAAGACCAATTACTTCATTACAAAAAACAAAATGATTCTGAAGTATATTCATTAACAAATCAAAAAAATAAGTTGGAAAAAAACTATAGATATGATCTTTTAGCATATAAATTCATTTGTCCTGAAACTAAGAAGGACTCCTATATTTATAAATTGCCATTACAAGTAAATAAGAAAGAAGAGATCTCTTCTAATTACACCACACAGAAAGACAAATTATTTGATATAAATATACCCGAGGAGATTTTTATCAAACATTATCTAGACAAGAATTATCTCAAGAGCTTTATAAATAGAAAATCTTTAGATTTTGATTGTAAGATTCTCAAATTTGAGGCTGAGGCCTGGATGAAGATCGATCCTAACCATAATACAAATACGAAGGTTGGGACTAATAATTCTCAAATAATTGAGAATAGAGGTCTTATTTCTATTTCTGCTTCGGATCCAGAAATCCAAGAGCTCAATCACAAAAAACACAAAAAAAGCTTTTTTGATTGGAAAAAACACAAAAAAAGCTTTTTTGATTGGATGGGAATGAATGAAGAAATCTTCACTAATACTAAAGCCACTGAGAAAGATTGGTTCGTCCGAGAAGTTATGCTACCTCTGGAGACATATAAAATGAACCCGTGGGTTAGACCAATCAAATTACTTCTTTCAAATTTCAACGGAAAAGAAATTGTTAGTGAAGAAGAAGAACTTGTTAGTAAAGCAAAAGGAACTGTTAGTAAAGCAAAAGGAACTGTTAGGAAAGAAGAAGAAAATGTTAGGAAAGCAAAAGTAACTGTTAGTAAAGCAAAAGAACTTGTTAGGAAAGCAAACGAAATTGTTAGGGAAGAAAAAGAACTTGTTAGGAAAGGAAAAGAAATTGTTAGGAAAGCAAACGAAATTGGTAGGGAAGAAAAAGAACTTGTTAGGAAAGGAAAAGAAATTGTTAGGAAAGGAAAAGAAATTGTTAAAGAAAATGTTAGGACAGGAAAAGAAAATGTTAGTCAAGACGAAGAAAATGTTAGTCAAGACGAAGAAAATGTTAGTCAAGACGAAGAAAATGTTAGTCAAGACGAAGAAAATGTTAGTCAAGACGAAGAAAATGTTAGTCAAGACGAAGAAAATGTTAGTCAAGACGAAGAAAATGTTAGTAAAAACTTCGAAGAAGTTATTACAGAACGTTATGAAAAACGGTTCATGAAAAAAGAAAAACAATACCGGAGTCGCCGGGTGACGAAGAGAGTCAATTTCACTGCCCAGCAGCTCCAGTATGCGAATTACGAGATGGACTTTCCGCAGTTTTCGGTGATGAAGAGCTCTCTCAAGTTCTATTCTCTGTGGAAAAACATGAAAAGACTGGAAAAAAAACACACACTGTGTTTGCTCTATTGTACACTGGGCAATCTGAAGCCGATGAACCTAGTAGCCGCGCCCTCGGACAGTGTGGCTTTGCACGACTGGTGGCTCGAGGGGATAATTAGCTTCAACCCCCACTTCAACCTGTCTATAACAAATCAGGAAGAATTTATTATGTATCAAGCCATAGGTATTTCATTGGTTCATAAGAGTAAGCAACAAACTAATCAAAGATACGGAAACCAAAAATCTGTTGATAAGGATAATTTTGATTTGCTTGTTCCTGAAATGATTTTATCGTCTAGACGTCGTAGAGAATTGAGAATTCTCAATTCTTTAAATTTCCATTTTAGGAATGGTAAGGAGAACAACATAAAAAGCTGGGGTCAATGGAAAAGTAAACACCTTGATAGAGATAAAAATGAATTAATTAAACTAAAGCTTTTTCTTTGGCCTAATTATCGATTAGAAGATTTAGCTTGTATGAATCGCTATTGGTTTGATACCAATAATGGCAGCCGTTTCAGTATGTTAAGGATATATATGTATCCACGATTCAAAATTCGGTCATGGTACATTTTTCCTATATAGTCTGTACCATATATGTTATATGCAAGCAACCAGATGCACATATGCCCTGTCTTACAT